CGCAGTAGATCCGGACCGATTTTTTTCTGATCCTTCGAGAAAAAGATTCATTCTCCTCATAAAAAAGAGGAGGTAGAACCAATAAAGATTTCTTTTTCGATTCATCTCTGGGGTTGAATACCTCATTCAAGAATCTTTTTTGATCCAACCCGTAGGAATCAATAGAAAAGGCAAATCCCCTATGATACACCAGATCTGGCTCGGTTATTGATAGAGTGAATAGATCCGCCATTTCTGGGAATCTCTCTTCTGATTCAAAAAAATCGTGGCGTAACGCGTATCCCCCTTTGTTCCGGTCATGGAATAGATGAAAGAAATCAAAAAATGGATTTTTGTTCAAGAATGAAATCTTATTGGAACTGTCCATATCCGGTTCATCCTTCGGAACCATATCACATCCCGGATCTGGTTCCGAAGGATGAATTGAGACGGTATCTTGTAAATACGTAATTATCTTGAATATATCAACCATTTCTTTCTTTTCCGCTCGCCTGGAAGGGACAAAAGAAACATCTTGTTTTTTCTTCAACAATTTAGGATCTCTAGTGGACCTCTCAGTAGGATTCGAACCCAGATGAAGTTCTGACCATCTGTCAGAGAAAAAAGAACGAATTGATCTTGTAGGATTCCCAAGAAATTCTTCGATTTCTTCCGGAAGCAGATGATTATTCATCCGCTTCTCAGGTTCCGTTAATAGCCAGGACATGGAGGAAGATCCAAAAAGGCATTTCGGGAATCGATCTGATTCTATCTCTGTTCGTTCCGTTTGAAGAAAGGAAGGATCCCAAAGAATCGATCTCTCTTTTAGTTGCTGAATCTCTGTTTGATCGATCAATGTGTGATATTCTGAATTCTCATTTCTAACGGAATCGAAATGATCTCTGGATTGATCAGAAGAAGATCCTTTCCATTGGCTAGAATCCGTTACTTGAACGAAAATAGATCTTGTGGAATCATATTGAATATTTGACAATACATTCCGTACCTTGCTAAAAAACCGATCCTTGTTTACCAACCACACATTGTCTAACCAAATCCAATTCTCTCTCGAGACGTTCCTCAAAAAATCCGATTCGTGCTGATTCTTCCCCCAACTAACGAAGAGATCTTGGCGGAATTGCCACATATGAAATTGAGCACAATTTTGCAAAGAAATACCCCACTTGTTTCTCGAGAAGAGATGGGAAACATGCTCAATATCATTGGATTGCATAGTTGCCCCAGCTCCTTGTTGTTTGAAGAAACTCTCCCCCTGAATTGGTCTTTTTTCACGAAAAGCAGACATGAGATAACAAATCAAGTCTTTCCCTAAGATTTCGAATAGCTGTCCCGAATTCAAGTTGATTATGTTTCGTTTCTTCCTCGGAGAAAGACGATCAAACAATTCCCAATCATGGTCCTTGCGGATCGGATCATCCGTATAGGATAAAAAAAGAAACTCCAGATATTTGCTATCTTTCTCTTTGAATGAGATCTCAATTCCAGCTACGGTTTCATTAGATATCTGACAACTAGAATCCCTCTTTTTTCCGATCCGGTTCCTCCACCACCGCGAACCCCGGTTAGATTCAGGCATGATACGCTTTTTCTTTCTTGGGAGAACCCAAGTACTCTCTTGCGGATCCATGAAACAACTCTCAGAAATCTTTTTCCTTTTTGGAAGATACAGGAGCGAAACAATCAACCTATTTCTATTGGAAGACCAAAAAGATTCTTCCAATGTCTCCTTTCTGGGTCCAATGGAATTCATAGGTATAGGAAGAAGCCCCATCAAATAGAGATTTTTTCTTTCAACCATCTCTCGATTGTTAATACGAGATATAAGGACCACTACTACAAGCAGTACTACACCTTTGATCGTGAAATATCGATTGCTTGTTGCACCCTGTGAATCACGTGAAAGTAGGATACTCCAAATTCGGGGGTCAAAGAGTTTCATAAAACGTTCTTGGTGGAAAAAAATGTGAGTGAAAGATCCCACTGAATCGAATTTGATCCATGAATCTAAGAAATAGTGAGAATTCTTGATCTCTCTCAATTCGAATATCCAGGATTTGAATTGATGTCGTTTCATTGATTCCTCCTAAAGATTTCATTTCAATTGGAATTTGGTTATTCACGATGTACGACGATCCCTGTGAAGCATCCATGGCTGAATGGTTAAAGCGCCCAACTCATAATTGGCAAATTCGTAGGTTCAATTCCTGCTGGATGCACGCCAATGGGAACATTCAATAAGTCTATTGGAATTGGCTCTGTATCAATGGAATCTCATCATCCATACATAGCGAATTGGTATGGTATATTCATACCATAACATATGAACAGTAAGAACTAGAATTCTTATCGATACTGGAACTCATAGGGAAGAAAATGGATTTATGGATGGAATCAAATATGCAGTATTTACAGAAAAAAGTATTCGGTTATTGGGGAACAATCAATATACTTCTAATGTCGAATCAGGATCAACTAGGACAGAAATAAAGCATTGGGTCGAACTCTTCTTTGGTGTCAAGGTAATAGCTATGAATAGTCATCGACTCCCGGGAAAGGGTAGAAGGATGGGACATACAATGCATTACAGACGTATGATCATTACGCTTCAACCGGGTTATTCTATCCCACCTCTTATAGAGAAAAGAACTTAAAGCAAAAGACTTAATAACACGGCAATACATTTATACAAAACTTCTACCCCGAGCACACGCAATGGAGCCGTAGACAGTCAAGTGAAATCCAATCCACGAAATAATTTGATCTATGGACAGCATCGTTGTGGTAAAGGTCGTAATGCCAGAGGGATCATTACCGCAGGGCATAGAGGGGGAGGTCATAAGCGTCTATACCGTAAAATCGACTTTCGACGGAATGAAAAAGAGATATCTGGTAGAATCGTAACCATAGAATATGACCCTAATCGAAATGCATACATTTGTCTCATACACTATGGGGATGGTGAGAAGAGATATATTTTACATCCCAGAGGGGCTATAATTGGAGATACCATTGTTTCTGGTACAGAAGTTCCTATATCAATGGGAAATGCCCTACCTTTGAGTGCGGTTTGAACTATTGATTTACGTAATTGGAAGTAACCGATTAGGTTTACGACGAAACCTAGGAATCGATCACTGATCCAATCGGAGTACCTCTACGGGATAGACCTCAACAGAAAACTGTTGAGTAACGGCAGCAAGTGATTGAGTTCAGTAGTTCCTCATAGAAAATTATTGACTCTAGAGATATGGTAATATGGAGAAGACAAAATTGTTTGAAGCGCGCACAGAACCGGAAGCGCCCCTTGTTTCAAAGAGAGGAGGACGGGTTATTCACATTTAATTTGATGGTCAGAGGCGAATTGAAAGCTAAGCAGTGGTAATTAGAAAGACCCCCGGGGAAAAATAGAGATGTCTCCTACGTTACCCGTAATATGTGGAAGTATCGACGTAATTTCATAGAGTCATCCGGTCTGAATGCTACATGAAGAACATAAGCCAGATGACGGAACGGGGAGACCTAGGATGTAGAAGATCATAACATGAGTGATTCGGCAGATTTGGATTCCTATATATCCACTCATGTGGTACTTCATCATACGATTCATATAAGATCCATCTGTCTAGATATCATCATATCCATCTGTCTAGATATCATCATATCCATCTAGAAAGCCGTATGCTTTGGAAGAAGCTTGTACGGTTTGGGAAGGGGTTTTGATTGAGAAAAAAGAAGAATCTACTTCAACCGATATGCCCTTAGGCACGGCCATACATAACATAGAAATCACACTTGGAAAGGGTGGACAATTAGCTAGAGCAGCAGGCGCTGTAGCGAAACTGATTGCAAAAGAGGGTAAATCGGCCACATTAAGATTACCATCTGGGGAGGTCCGTTTGATATCCAAAAACTGCTTAGCAACAGTCGGACAAGTGGGTAATGTTGGGGTGAACCAAAAAAGTTTGGGTAGAGCCGGATCTAAGTGTTGGCTAGGTAAGCGTCCTGTAGTAAGAGGAGTAGTTATGAACCCTGTAGACCATCCCCATGGGGGCGGTGAAGGGAGAGCCCCGATTGGTAGAAAAAAACCCACAACCCCTTGGGGTTATCCTGCGCTTGGAAGAAGAAGTAGGAAAAGGAACAAATATAGTGATAGTTTTATTCTTCGTCGCCGTAAATAGAAACATTGAAAATTGAATCTTTGGAATTGGAAATCATGTGATGGGCGAACGACGGGAATTGAACCCGCGCATGGTGGATTCACAATCCACTGCCTTGATCCACTTGGCTACATCCGCCCCTTCCCTTATCTAGCTAAAGGATTTTCTCTTTTTTCCATTCATCATTATACTTCAGATTAAGATCGAGATATTGGACATAGAATGCCAATTTAAAAAATGGAAAAAAAGGAGTAATCAGCCGTGACACGTTCACTAAAAAAAAATCCTTTTGTAGCTAATCATTTAGCGGGAAGAATTGAAAAACTCAACAGGAGGGAGGAGAAAGAAATCATAGTGACTTGGTCTCGGGCATCTACCATTATACCCACAATGATTGGCCATACAATCGCTATTCATAATGGAAAGGAACATTTACCTATTTATATCACAGATCGTATGGTCGGTCACAAATTGGGAGAATTCGCACCTACTCTAACTTTCGTGAGACACGCGAGAAACGATAATAAATCTCGTCGTTAGTCGTTCTACTAAGTATTCATGTGAAAAGCCTTATCTTAATAGTCTTTCTAATAGTCTTTCTAATAGTATTTAGACTTAAGAGTCTTTATCTTATAGTAAGAGTATAGGTATATTTCTTTTTCTAGTATACTAATATACTCACTTTTCTGACTTATCTTATACTATACTTCACCTAGGCACTTATCATTCATTGGCGGGGGAGAACTTTTATGATAAAGAACGAAAATTCGGATAGAGAAGCAAAAGTGTTAGCTCAACATATATGTATGTCTGTTTTCAAAGCACGAAGAGTAATTGATCAGATTCGCGGACGTTCTTATGAAGAAACACTCATGATATTGGAACTAATGCCCTATAGGGCATCTTATCCAATTTTAAAATTAGTTTATTCTGCAGCAGCAAATGCTAGTCATAATATGGGTTTGAATGAAGCTGATTTATTTATTAGTAAAGCTGAAGTCAATAGAGGTGCTATTGTGAAAAAGTTCAGACCCCGGGCTCGAGGGCGTAGTTATCTGATAAAAAAAACCACTTGTCATATAAAGATTTTTTTAAAAGAAAAATCGAAATTTTAGATTCCTATTTAGAAAAAAAATGGATGGAAAAAGAATAGAAAAATATGGGACAAAAAATAAATCCACTTGGTTTCAGACTTGGAACAACTCAAAGCCATCATTCTTTTTGGTTCGCAAAACCAAAGAATTTTTCCAAGGGTCTACAAGAAGATGAAAGAATACGGAATTGTATTAAGGACTATGTAAAAAAAAATAAGAGAATATCCTCAGGTTTCGAAGGAATTGCTTATATAGTAATTCAAAAAAGAATAGATTTGATTCAGGTCATAATCTATATTGGATTTCCCAATTTATTAATAGAAGGACGAACACGGGGAATCGAAGAATTACAGATGAATGTACAAAAAGAATTTCATTCTGTAAACCGGAGACTCAACATTGCTATCACAAGAATTGAAAAGCCTTATGGACAACCTAATATTCTTGCAGAATATATAGCTTTACAATTAAAAAATAGAGTCTCATTTCGAAAGGCAATGAAAAAAGCTATTGAATTAACTGAACAAACGGGTACAAAAGGGATTCAAGTGCAAATTGCAGGGCGTATCGACGGAAAAGAGATTGCACGTGTCGAATGGATCAGAGAAGGCAGGGTTCCCTTACAAACAATTCGCGCTAAAATTGATCACTGTTCCCATACAATTAGAACTATCTATGGAGTCTTAGGCATAAAAATTTGGATATTTGTAAACCAAGAATAAGAAAAGAAAAAAGAAGAAGAATGGACCTTTATTTATTTCGCCATTCTGGTCATCGATAGAAAAAATTTATAAACTCTTTTCTTCTTTTTCTTAATCAAAGAAAAACGAACAATTCTAATTCTATAAGGTTGAATAAAAATTTGATTTACCCTTTATTTAATTTATATTTTAGTATAATTGCTATGCTCAGTGTGTGACTCGTTAGTTTTTTCTTTAGAATTGAGATTGAAAAAAACAGGCTAACCCCACTATAAACTTAGTAACTATCAAAACTAAAGAAACTCAAAACTAATAACCAACTTATTGCTTCGTATTGTCGAGATCCCAAGAAACAGTCACTATATGACTGAATCGATCATATAGTTGTAGCATTGTAGCAACTGAAATTCTTTTCATAAAAAAGAAATCTGATTATGAATTGTGAAAAAAAAAGGGATGTGGAAAAATGGAAGGATGATAGAAAGAGAGAATAAAGATCTCAGTGATATATGATTCCCATATGTATGGTTTATGAAAAATTATCCCATAAAAAAGGCAGTGTTATAAAGCATCAACATCAATATAAAATAAAAATACAAAATATACAATTACAATACAATAGAATAAGAAATATACAAAGAAAAAATAGAAAAAAAATAGAAAGAAGTATAGAAACATATAATAAAATAGAATAATAAAATAGAAGAAATAATAAATAAAATAAAAGAAATTCAAATAAGAATATAAAGAATAGAAAATAGAGAATAATTTAATCGAGCTTCGGGTTAAGAAAAACTGAGGAGATTGACTCGGAAACAAATAAGAGATTTTGTTGAGAGCTCCATTGCAGAGTTCAGGCCTAAACATTAATGGAGAAGCTATGGGAACGATGGAACCTGTGACTACATAGGATTTTCTTGAAAACGAATCAATCCTAATGATTCATTGGGTAGGATGGCGAAATGAACCAAGAAAAAATGGATTTCTTCTGAATGGTCATGGATTGATCCTACAAATGAAGGAGGAAAGAGTCAATATTCGCCCGCGAAACCTTTCTTTATTTTTAATTTTTCTTTCATTTAAGGATTTTCTTTATTGGTGTGATTCAATTTCAATAGAGGTAAAGTCAAATACTTTAGAAATCTTGATAAAAGAAAGAAGCATTATATATAAACAAACACACCTAGTTATCTAGTTAGTTATATATAAAGTTACCTATGTAACAAATTCAATATAAAAAAGATTAGTATATTCTTTCTTTTCATTTTGATAGAATGAAATACATAAATACATGTGTATATTTAATATTCTTGAATCATTTCATTCGCGAGGAGCTGGATGAGAAGAAACTCTCATGTCCGGCTCTGCAGTAGAGATGGAATTCAGAAACAACCATCAACTATAACCCCAAAAGAACCAGATTTCGTAAACAACATAGAGGTAGAATGAAGGGAATATCTTGCCGAGGCAATCATATTTGTTTTGGCAGATATGCTCTTCAGGCACTTGAACCTGCTTGGATCACAGCTAGACAAATAGAAGCAGGGCGAAGAGCAATGACACGATATGCACGTCGTGGTGGAAAGATATGGGTACGTATCTTTCCCGACAAACCTGTTACTGTAAGACCTACAGAAACACGTATGGGTTCGGGCAAGGGATCCCCCGAATATTGGGTATCCGTTGTTAAACCGGGCCGAATACTTTATGAAATGAGTGGAGTATCAGAAACTGTAGCCAAAACTGCTATGGAAATAGCTGCATGCAAAATGCCTATACGAACTCAATTTGTTATTTCAGGATAGGTAAACAAAAGTAAAAGAAGAAGGAAGGAGTATTGAGAATGAAAAAACAACCACAGATTTCTTTATCTCTGGACAGACAATATTTCTTTTTTCCATTATCCCTTGCATTGAAATAAGAGATTCAAATAAAAATGATATGATTCAACCTCAGACCCTTTTGAATGTAGCGGATAACAGTGGAGCTCAAGAATTGATGTGTATTCGAATCATAGGAACCGGTAATCACCGATATGCTCATATTGGCGATGTTATTGTTGCTGTAATCAAAGAAGCAGTGCCCAACATGCCTCTAGAAAGATCAGAAATAATTAGAGCTGTGATTGTACGCACGTGTAAAGAACTCAAACGTGACAACGGCATGATAATACGATATGATGACAATGCAGCGGTTATCATTGATCAAGAGGGAAATCCAAAAGGAACTCGAATTTTTGGTGCGATTGCTCGGGAATTGCGACAGTTGAATTTTACTAAAATAGTTTCATTAGCGCCCGAAGTCTTATAGATGAAGATAGGATATATCCTATCTATTCTATATATAGAAAATAGAATATTCAAATATCTGAAATAGATCCGATTAATAGATTGTGTCTCATGCATATATTTGAGATTTAGAATAATTTTTTAGAATTTAAGAATTTCAAAAAAAAATTCAATAAAAAATAAAACAAAAAAAGAAGCATGTTGATTATATCAAAATGAGGAGGCACCAATAACTATAGTTCGTCATGGGTAGGGACATTATTGCCGATATAATAACTTCTATAAGAAATGCTGACATAGATCAAAAGGGAAGAGTTCAAATAGTATCTACTAATATCACTAAAAACATTGTGAAAATACTTTTACGAGAAGGTTTTATTGAGAACGTTCGAAAACATCAAGAAAGTAAAAAAGATTTCTTGGTTTTAACCTTACGACATAGAAAGACTAGGAAAGGTAATAAAATTATTTTAAAGCGTATAAGCCGACCCGGTCTACGAATCTATTCCAACTATCAACGAATTCCTAAGATTTTAGGTGGAATGGGAATTGTAATTCTTTCTACTTCTCGAGGTATAATGACAGATCGAGAAGCTCGACTAGAAAAAATTGGAGGAGAAATTTTGTGTTATATATGGTGATTCTCCCGGGGTACCCTAATTTTCTCTCGAACTTACTATTTGTAAAATAGAGAGGAGAAGTGAATTATAGAACTCTTCCTCTATTAGTTGATACTTAAAGGGGGTTCCCTGGAATGAAAGAACAAAAATTGATTCATGAGGGTTTAATTACTGAATCACTTCCCAACGGTATGTTCCGAGTTCGGTTAGATAATGAAGATCTAATTCTAGGTTATATTTCAGGGAGAATCCGGCGCAGTTTTATACGTATACTACCCGGAGATAGAGTCAAAATCGAAATGAGTCGTTATGATTCAACCAGGGGACGTATAATTTATAGACTTCGCAAAAAAGATTCGAACGATTAGATCATTCTTTTAAACATCCTTTTTGTAGGGATATAATTCGAAGTTCAAAAATGCAATAAACTGATTCTTGTTTCAAAAAAAAAAATAGATTCAGAATGAAAGTAAGGAATGATAAATATGAAAATAAGGGCTTCTGTTCGTAAAATTTGTGAAAAATGTCGCTTGATTCGTAGGCGGGGGCGAATTATAGTCATTTGTTCCAATCCGAGACATAAACAGAGACAGGGGTAATCCTTCTCAAGTTCTAAATCAAGTACTTTTTCAAACCCATGTACATGTAAAAAGAAAGAAGAAAGGATTCGTTTTCATATGAAATGGATATCCCCGTATCTTTCTGTAGATTTCTGATTCTTCTTTCTTTTTCTTTTATTCTTATGAATATGATCTAATAAAATATGACAAAACCTATAGCAAAAATTGGTTTACGTAAGAATGCACGTATTGGTTCAAATAAGAATGAACGTAGAATACCAAAAGGAGTTATTCATGTTCAAGCGAGTTTCAACAATACTATTGTAACTGTTACAGACGTACGAGGTCGGGTGGTTTCTTGGGCTTCCGCAGGTACTTCTGGATTCAGAGGCACAAGAAAAGGAACACCCTATGCTGCTCAAGCCGCGGCATTTAACGCTATTCGTACATTAGTTGATCAGGGTATGCAACGAGCAGAAGTTATGATAAAAGGTCCAGGTCTCGGAAGAGATGCGGCATTACGAGCCATTCGTAGAAATGGGATGCTATTAAGTTTCGTACGTGATGTAACACCCATGCCGCATAATGGATGTCGCCCCCCTAAAAAAAGACGTGTGTAGAAATAAGAATTCAAGAGATTCCAAGAGAAATAAATGATTCAATGATCTGATCCAATAATCATAAAGAAAAGAAAAATAATAGTATGGTTCGAGAAGAAGTAGCAGGATCCACTCGAACACTACAGTGGAAATGTGTTGAATCAAGAGTAGACAGCAAGCGTCTTTATTATGGTCGTTTTGTTCTGTCCCCGCTTATGAAAGGCCAAGCCTATACTATAGGTATTGCTATGCGAAGGGCTTTACTTGGAGAAATAGAAGGAACATATATCACACGTGCAAAATCTGAAAATGTGCTGCATGAATATTCTACGATAGCGGGTATTGAAGAATCAGTACATGAGATTTTAATAAATTTGAAAGAGATTGTATTGAGAAGTAATCTCTATGGAGTTAGGGACGCATCCATTTGCGTCAGGGGTCCAAAATACATAACAGCTCAAGATATCATCTCACCACCTTCTGTAGAAATAGTTGACACGACACAGCATATAGCTAACCTGACAGAACCAATTGATTTGTGTATTGAATTACAAATCAAGAGAGATCGCGGATATCGTATGAAATCCACAAATGACTCTCACGATGGAAGTTATCCTATAGATATTGTATCTATGCCTGTTCGAAATGCGAATCATAGTATTCATTCTTATGGGAATGGGAATGAAAAACAAGAGATACTCTTTCTAGAAATATGGACGAATGGAAGTTTAACTCCTAAAGAAGCACTTTATGAAGCTTCTCGTAATTTGATTGATTTATTGATTCCTTTTCTACATGCAGAGGAAGAGGACATGAATTTCAAGGAAAATGAAAACAGATGGAATCTACCCCTTTTTTCCTTTCAAGACAGATTCACTAATCTTAAGAAAAACAAAAAAGGAATTCCATTGACATGTATTTTTATTGACCAATCAGAATTGTCTTCCAGGGCCTATAATTGTCTCAAAAGGTCCAATATACATACATTATTGGACCTTTTGAGTCACAGTCAAGAAGATCTTATGAAAATGGAAGATTTTCGCATAGAAGATGTAAAACAGATATTGGGCACTCTACAGAAGCATTTTGCAATCAATTTACCTAAGAAAAAGTTTTCATTTTAAATCCATTGGACTTTTTTTTTCATTTTTTAGTTTTTAGAAATAAAAAAGAATAGAATGAGTTTTGAATCTTCGACACGGTCCATATATTTGCAGAATAGATCATAATAAGATAGATGTATCTAGGGAAGATCCAGAAGGGGATCTTCCTTAGATACCTATGTCGTGGTATTTAACGATTTAATCAATTTGAAAAAGACCTAAAGTTAGGGATTTCTCAATAGGTAAAGTTGCTCCAATACCTAACCAAAGAGCTACTGCGGTACCGATCAAAAAGACTGTTGTAGCTACTGGACGACGAAATGGATTTTGGAATTTATTGACATTCTCCAAAAAAGGTACTGTCAATAATCCTATTGGTACTGAAACCATTAAAAGAACACCCAATAACTTATTGGGTACTGTGCGAAGTATTTGAAATACGGGAAAAAAGTACCATTCGGGTAATATTTCCAACGGAGTTGCAAACGGATCCGCCGGTTCACCGATCATTGACGGCTCTAGAACTGCTAAGCCCACAGTACATGCAATAGTGCCTAAAATTACTACTGGAAAAATATATAAAAGATCATTGGGCCATGCAGGTTCTCCATAATAATTATGTCCCATCCCTTTAGCCAATTTAGCTCTTAATACAGGATCATTCAAATCAGGTTTCTTTGTTATTTGGATAGGTGAATTATTGTAGATCCATCCCCCAAAGGAACCGGACATGATAATTTTTTATCATCCGGCTCGAGCAAGAATCAAAAGAATTACAGAAATAGATCCATAGAACATAAATAGGTCCTAGGTCCATAGAATATCTATATTTCTATATTTCATACATATCTACATATATAATGTAGAATGACTCTATGTAAGAAAAGATTTATCAAATTCCATTTCCCCGAGTTGCAACGATTCATTGTAAAGAATTCAGTTCTGGCAACAAGGAAATGCTCAATATCCAAGTAGGCTTACAAATTCGATCATGATCAAGTGCTTTTTGGATTGTCTCATTCATGTCTTTTGGTTGGTTTTTATCCCCACAACATCTCGATTGTGTTACATACAAAAATACAAAGTTTTTACTTGTTACTAATAAAGTCTAGCCCCTGTGCTTCCTTAGATCCCTTATTTAACTCCGATAGTATCATAGATCAGGGTCGATGCAGAGGAAATGAATGCATCTACATACTATAAAAAACTTACTAAGATTACTATCAAATTCATACGAAATACTAATACTAGCAATTAATTATAAGAAAATTACTAAAAAAAAAAAGAAAAATTAAACAAAGTGGAATAATATAGAACATTGGATTCCACATCACTTATTCTAGGGATCTTACGGAGCCTGTTCATGCATGACATGATTCGGGTATGATCATAGAAAATATTCTCCTCAAGCGAACCGGCCTATCCTATGCTACATAAAGGGACTTACGTGATGGTTGGATGCGGAGACACATTGGGTTGTGAATTCCAACGTGGCGGATAAAATCATATATCTGCATGGACCAATCAATAGTTCAAGTCACACACTCCCATAATCCATCCTCTTTTAGGAAAATATACTTCAACTATTTGATTCGTATCAAATAAACAATACTTCAGAGTTGAATAGAAGTATCCAAATAACATGCCTTATTTTTCAATAATCCATATTTGTAGCAATGAAAGACTCTTGTTCCTCCCCGATATGATAAATTACAAATATCTATGATCTGCCTTCTCTATAAAGGACCCGAAATACCTTGCTTACGTATCATTGAAAAGTGCATTAACATAAATACGGCAGTAAGAAGAGGCAATACAAAAGTATGTAAACTATAAAAACGAGTCAAAGTGGATTGGCCCACACTAGCACTTCCACGTAATAATTCTACCAAAGGTGATCCTATTATAGGAATAGCTTCAGGCACGCCTGTTACAATTTTTACTGCCCAATAGCCAATTTGGTCCCGAGGTAAGGAATAACCAGTTACGCCAAAAGATGCGGTCAATACAGCCAGAACCACCCCTGTAACCCAAGTTAATTCGCGGGGTTTTTTAAACCCACCCGTAAGATACACACGAAATACGTGCAAGATCATCATTAGAACCATCATACTTGCTGACCATCGATGAACTGATCGAATTAACCAACCAAAGTTGGCCTCAGTCATTATGTATTGAACAGAGGAAAAAGCCTCTGTAACAGTTGGACGATAGTAAAAGGTCATAGCAAAACCCGTAGCTACTTGTACTAAAAAACAAGTAAGTGTAATTCCCCCTAGACAATAAAATATGTTGACATGAGGAGGAACATATTTACTAGTTATATCATCTGCAATCGCTTGAATCTCGAGACGTTCCTCGAACCAATCATATACTTTATTGAGATAGGTAACCCAAGAAAGACTCCCCCTCTGAGAGCCGTATATGAGAATTTCATCTCGTACGGCTCAAGCCGAAACACACAAATACTAGTTTCAACGGATATGGAATAGAGAGTTTAAAACTTCTTGTGGCTTAGCCGCTTGACTCGATTTGACCAAAAGATACGAAGTAAGAAAAATCCGGAATCTCTTCTTTGTGATGATAATGCCAAGAAATACAATCTCAAGTTGGCTCATCCATCTTTCTTTATGTTAATCCTGACAGGCCTCTTGAATCTTCTCTTCCCTATCTTTTTTTTATAGGAATTCTCTTGTTGAGACCCTATGAATCAATTGAAACCTCAGATTCATACTAAAACCACGATGATTTAAGAAAACCAAAGCTAAACTCAAAGGTTTTCTGAGTAAAAACCATTTGATCATCACTTCTTTAATGAATGTAATAACTCAAAAAAATCTAGAGAAAGAGATTTCTTTCGGTCAAAAGAAGTATGAAGGAAAAAATTGTTTGATTTATAAAAGACCTATTTCCATTTTTTTAATCCGGTTGCGAGGTCTGAATAATAGGTATGAATCATAGTTCAAATATTTCTTTTCTTGATCTATTCTATATAGTCCGTGCTCCAGAGACTAGAATAAATATCTGACGAGGTAGAATCATCTTGATAGAGATGACAGGTCCATTCTCTGTATTATCAATAGGATCAATTATAACAAGTCACACGCTCATATTCCGGAAATGAAATATCGAAACAAATAAATTTCACGATCGAACTGCCAGAATGGTCTATAAATCCAAGTCTTAGGTAATCTTAAGTTGAAGTATTAAGTATTTTAAGCATTAAGTAAGTATAAGTAAAATAATCTTTTTTGATTGAAAAACTAAGACTTCATAGTTTTTATGAACTAATTAATTGAAATTCCATCCAGTAAAACAGATGAATTATAAATTTCTAAAATAATAGATAGAAATATTGCAAATAGAGCCATTGCAACTCCCATAAGTGGTGTAGTCCCCCACCCTGGAGCTACTTTTCCATATTCCGAATTCAATGGTTTCAATAAACTCCCTACGCCAGTTCGTCTTGGCCCAGATCTAGAACTACTCTCAACGGTTTTTGTAGCCATAAATCCTCTTTTATCATGGGTTGAAATCTGTTGACTTTGTATACCATTCCGTTGTAGTTGTAAATAAACGACATTATCGTGATCCTTTGTGATCTTGAAATTATCGAAAAAATGGAAACAGCAACCCTAGTCGCCATCTCCATATCCGGTTTACTTGTAAGCTTTACTGGGTATGCCTTATATACCGCTTTTGGGCAACCCTCTCAAAAATTAAGAGATCCCTTCGAAGAACATGGGGACTAGTTGAAGTAATGAGCCCCCAATATTAATAGAGGGGCTCATTATTTCAATGGAAAAAATGAAAAATCATTTCATTTTTTAGTTGGAACTTTAGGTGGTTCTCGAAAAAAGATAGCGAAAAAGATTATC